CAACAACAATTCAAAAAAGCATTCTCCTTATAAAAAAAATAAAAAAAGAATTAGCAAAAATAAACCCAAAGCTATTATTTGGATTAGGAGAAGTATATGAGTTGCGTGAAACTAAAAAAGAAAAAGATTTTTTAATCCGTAATATTATTATTTATAAACCATCCAGTAAACTAAAATCTATTGATTGGAGAAGTTATTCACTGCCAGAAAAAAAAACAAAAGAGCTGACTGATAGAACAAGCCTAATCATAACTCAAATAAACAAACTTATAAAAAAAAATATATATATAACTTCAGAAAAAAACATTAGTTCGAACAAAAAAAGTAATGATGCTAACAGATTAGAATCCTATATATATATTTTTCAGGTGTTAAAAAGAAGAAAGATTAGATTAATCCGTAAATTACATTTTTTTATACAATTTTTCTTTCAAAAGATATACTTCTTAGGTATGATTAATATTCTTCGGATCGACACACAAGTTTTTCTTGAATCAACAACAAAAAAAGTTCAAAAATACATTTACACTATTTATATTAAAGCAAATCCCGCAAGAATTGAGAAAAAAAAAAACACACAAATTCACTTTATAAAGTCACTTTCTAATATTAGTAATATTAAAAAATATTCAAAGAACTTACCTTCTTTGTCACAAGCATATGTATTTTACAAATTATCAAAAACCCACGTTATTAACTTAAGATCTGTTCTTCAATATCACGGAACACCCGTTTTAAAGAAAAACGAACTAACGGGATATTTTAGAACACAAGGAATATTTAGTTCCGAATTAAAAAATAAAAAACTTCGTAATTCTAGACTGAATCAATGGAAAAATTGGTTAAGGGTTCATTATCAATATAATTTATCTAAAATTCAATGGTCTAAATTAGTAGCCCAAAAATGGCAAAATAGAGTTAATAAAGCCCCCCAAAAAGATTTAAACAAATGGTATTCATATGAAAAAGAAACTTATTCTCTATTACCAAATAAAAAAGAAAATTTTAAAAGACACTCTGAATATGACCTCTTCTCGTCTAAATCTATTAATTATGAAGCTAAGAGGAACTCCTACAGTTATGTATCATCATTACACGTAAACAATACCGAAGAGATTTCTTATAATTACAACATAGATAAACAAAAATTATTTGATGGGTTGGCAATTATACTTCTCAAGAATTATCTAGGAAAAGATGCTATTATGGCTAAAAATCCGGATAGAAAATATGCGGATTGGAAAATTATCCATTTTAGTGTTAGAAAGAAGCTCACTAGTGAGGCTTGGATCCATAGCACCAGTAATAAACAGACTAGTCATGATCAAAAAGTTGATAAAATGTATAAGAAATATCCTTTTTATCTCACAATTCATGAAGACATCAACCCCTTCAATAAAAAACAATTTGGTTGGATGGGAATGAATGAAGAAATACAAAGCAAGGCCATATCCGATTTTGAACTTTGGTTCTTCCCAGAAGTTATGTTACTTTATAATTCATATAAAATAAAACCCCGGGTCATACCCATAAAATTACTTTTTTTTTTTTTTCAGGGAAATGCACCGATTAGTACAAATAAAAACATCAATGAAAAAAAATATATTGAAGAAGATTATGCGGGATCAGTCATAAAAAATCATACAAATAAAAAGCAAAACACAAGCGCTACAGAAACAGAATTAGATTTTTTCCTACAAAATAATTTGCTTATTCAATTTAGAAATGATTCTTTTTTTAATCAACAACTAATCAATAATATCAAGGTATATTGTCTCCTGCTTAGACTGAGAAGCCCGCGAAAAGTTTTTATATCCTCTCTGCAACGAGGCGAAATGCTTTTCAATATAATGCTGAGTCACAAGGATGTCCATATTCCCGAATTGGTGAAAGGAGGGGGGGTTAGCATCGAACCGGTTCGTCTGTCTGTCAAAACGAATGGACAATTTATTAGATATCAAAGCATAAGTATTTCATTGGTTCATAAGAATAAAGATCGCATTAATCAAAGATATGGTGATAAAAATAATTTTTTTAAATCCCTTATAAGACATCAAAAAATAACTGGAAATAGAGATAAAAACGATTATGCTTTGCTCGTTCCCGAAAATATTTTATCACCTAGACGTCGGAGAGAATTGAGAATTGTAATTTCATTCAATTCAAGAAAAGGGAAGGGTGCGGGTCTAAATCCCATACTTTGGGATGGAACGAACGTAAAAAACTGTGTTAAATTTTTGGATACAAGCCCAAGTCTTGATATAGATAAAAATAAATTAAAGTTCTTTCTGTGGCCCACTTATCGATTAGAAGATTTAGCTTGTATGAATCGCTATTGGTTTGATACCACTAATAGCAGTAGTTTCAGTGTGTTAAGGCTACATATGTATCCACAATATCAATATCCACAATTTTAAAATAGACGACGATAAATTTTTGCTAGATATCAGATATCAGGTAACATATCTAATATTTCAAAGCAAACTAATACATACATGTAGTATCTTACATTCCATGATAATTCGATCTATAAATAAAAAAATCAACGGAATTTTTTTTTGAGAAAATTAAGAGTAGATAACTTAATTTAGTATACCCGATTCAAATGGTTAGCATTATTCTTTTTTATTATTTCTGATCAGTAAAATTAACAATAAAAAAATATCTTTAAACAATAAAAGGGGGAGCAATTTACGTTTTATGGTAAAAAATTCATTCATTTCAGTTTTTTTCCAAGAAAAAAAAGAAGAAAACCCGGGGTCTGTTGAATTTCAAGTATTAAGTTTCACTAATAAGATACGACGACTTACTTCACATTTGGAATTGCACAGAAAAGACTATTTATCTCAGAGAGGTTTACGTAAAATTCTGGGAAAACGTCAACGATTACTAGCTTATTTGTCAAAGAAAAATCGAGTACGTTATAAAGAATTAATTGGTCGGTTGGAAATTCGTGAGCCAAAAACTCACTAATTTAAATTTAAAAGAACTTTAATTATTTGATGTTCGATCTTGAATTTTTATTATTTTCGACAATTCGTGGAAGAATCAATCGGGGAAAAACCTATGAATGTACCAGCTACAAAAAAAGACCTCATGATAGTAAATATGGGTCCTCAGCACCCATCAATGCATGGTGTTCTTCGACTCATCATTACTCTAGATGGTGAAGATGTTATTGACTGTGAACCAATATTGGGTTATTTACACAGAGGAATGGAAAAAATAGCAGAAAACCGAACAATTATACAATATTTGCCTTATGTAACAAGGTGGGATTATTTAGCTACTATGTTCACAGAAGCGATAACCGTAAATGCACCAGAGCAGTTAGGAAATATTCAAGTACCGAAAAGAGCCAGCTATATCAGAGTAATTATGTTGGAGTTGAGTCGTATAGCTTCTCATTTGTTATGGCTCGGACCTTTTATGGCCGATATTGGGGCACAAACCCCTTTCTTCTATATTTTCAAAGAAAGAGAATTAGTATATGATCTATTCGAAGCTGCCACTGGTATGAGAATGATGCATAATTATTTTCGTATCGGAGGAGTCGCTGTTGATCTACCCCATGGCTGGATAGATAAATGTTTAGATTTCTGTGATTATTTTTTAACAGGGGTTGCTGAATATCAAAACCTTATTACACGAAATCCTATTTTTTTAGACCGAGTTGAGGGAGTAGGGATTATTAGCGAAGAGGAAGCAATAAATTGGGGTTTATCAGGACCAATGCTACGAGCTTCCGGAATAAAGTGGGATCTTCGTAAAGTTGATCATTATGAGTGTTATGACGAATTTAATTGGGAAATCAAATGGCAAAAAGAAGGGGATTCGTTAGCTCGTTATTTAGTACGAATCGGCGAAATGACGGAATCTATAAAAATTATTCAACAGGCTCTGGAAGGAATTCCAGGAGGGCCCTATGAGAATTTAGAAAACCGATGCTTTGATATAGTAAGGGATCCAAAATGGAATGATTTTGAATATCGATTCATTAGTAAAAAGCCTTCGCCCACTTTTGAATTGTCGAAACAAGAACTTTATGCGAGAATCGAAGCACCAAAGGGAGAGTTGGGCATTTTTTTGATAGGAGATCAAAGTGTTTTTCCTTGGCGATGGAAAATACGACCGCCAGGTTTTATCAATTTGCAAATTCTTCCTCAGTTAGTTAAAAGAATGAAATTGGCTGATATTATGACGATACTAGGTAGTATAGATATCATTATGGGAGAAGTTGACCGTTGAAATGATAATTGATAGAACAGAAATACAAGATATCAATTCTTTTTACAGATTGGAGTCTTTAAAGGAGATCTATGGGATCATATGGATGTTTATACCTATTTTGACTCTTGTATTGGGAATAACAATAGGTGTACTAGTAATTGTGTGGTTAGAAAGAGAACTATCCGCAGGGATACAACAACGTATTGGACCTGAATATGCCGGCCCTTTAGGAATTCTCCAAGCTATAGCAGATGGGACAAAACTACTTGTTAAAGAAAATATTATTCCATCTAGAGGAGATAGTGGTTTATTCAGTATCGGACCATCGGTAGCGGTCATATCAATTTTACTAAGTTATTCAGTAATTCCTTTTGGTTATCATTTTATCCTAGCTGATATAAATATCGGGGTTTTTTTATGGATCGCTATTTCAAGTATTGCTCCTATTGGACTTCTTATATCAGGATATGGATCAAATAATAAATATTCCTTTTTAGGTGGTTTACGAGCAGCTGCTCAATCCATTAGTTATGAAATACCATTAACTCTATGCGTGTTATCAATATCTCTACGTGTGACTCGTTGAGACATAAACTTTTGACTATTTCCGTTCTTTCGCGGAAAGCGTTGAATAGATAGTCTCCGTTTTTTGTTCATCGTTAGTGTTGATGAACTAAATCAGATAGTTCTCTGAGTGAAAAAAAACAGCTTATAAGTTTGCAGTAAGAAGTCGAGTCTCATTTCCTATGTACCAGGATTAAGCAAAAGTAAATATAAGCAGTAGAGACTGTTTACCCCAAGATTGGTTGGTTGGGCATCATGGCTTGAAGCGGGTTCACAAGATCAACTGTATGGGGTTTTCATTAGCGTTTGGCTATATTACCCGACTACCATAACAGGCGATTGGGCAAAAATGAGTGGATGGTTAGAAACACCAAATTACACAAGGGATTAGTAATAGAGATTATGTAAATTATACAAAGGGCCGTTTCCGCATAAAAGGAAGACCAATTGGGGCTTTACGTTAGTAGAAATGATCAGGTAGTACTCCCCATGATTCCGATCCAGAGTATGCTCCTATCCACCGATTAAAGAAATTACTATCAAGAACGAAATAATCCTTTACTTTTTTTGAATCCACTTTTTAGAAACAAGAATAGGAACGAAAAGGTAGAAAGACTGCAATTACAATAAAAAATGAATAAAAAAAGAGAGAGAAAGATCTTTATTCTTTAATTTATATAGAAAGCAAATTCTTGGCATTATTTATGAACTAATGTAATATCTAATTCTTTTTCGTAATTGAAAAAGCTGGGTTCAAATATCTATGAATATTTATAGAAGGAGTATTTTATTGAAGGTTTAAGTTATTACTCAAAAAAACATTCTAAATTATTAAAGGATGAGATCAATTCAGAAGTACTTTTTTTTTTTTTATTATAGCAGACAGAATTACATTGGTCTAATTCGGGACCTCTCAATAGATTTTTACTCGATCTAGAACATATCGCCATTAAAGAATGCCGATCCGGTCCTTAGATTTCTTTGTGGTCCTGGAGGAGCCGTATGAGGTGAAAATCTCATGTACGGTTCTGTAATAGCGATGGGAACAGTGATGTTATCACCGACTATAATTATCTAACAGTTCAAGTACAGTTGATATAGTTGAGGCACAGGCAAAATATGGGTTTTGGGGATGGAATTTGTGGCGTCAACCTATCGGGTTTATCGTTTTTATAATTTCCTCCCTAGCAGAATGTGAGAGATTACCCTTTGACTTACCAGAAGCAGAGGAAGAATTAGTAGCGGGTTATCAAACTGAATATTCTGGTATCAAATTTGGTTTATTTTATGTTGCTTCTTATCTAAATCTACTAGTTTCTTCATTGTTTGTAACAGTTCTTTACTTGGGTGGGTGGAATCTCTCTATTCCGTACATGTTTATTCCTGAACTATTTGAAATAAATAAAGTAGGTGGCGTCTTTGGAACCACAATTTTTCTCTTTATTACATTAGCTAAAACATATTTGTTCTTGTTTATTCCTATCACAACAAGATGGACTTTACCTAGGTTAAGAATGGACCAATTATTAAACCTTGGATGGAAATTTCTTTTACCTATTTCTCTAGGTAATCTATTATTAACAACTTCTTCCCAACTCCTTGCACTGTAAATACACTATCACGACCTGTCCCAAACAAGAGAAAAAAAAATTCGATATATTCACGATATGTTCCCCATGGTAACCGGGTTCATGAATTATGGTCAACAAACAGTCCGAGCTGCAAGATACATTGGTCAAAGTTTTATGATTACCTTATCGCACGCAAATCGTTTACCTGTAACTATTCAATATCCTTATGAAAAATTAATCACATCGGAACGTTTCCGCGGTCGAATCCACTTTGAATTTGATAAATGCATTGCTTGTGAAGTATGTGTTCGTGTATGTCCTATAGATTTACCTGTTGTGGATTGGAAATTGGAAACGAATATTAGAAAGAAACGATTGCTTAATTACAGTATTGATTTCGGAATCTGTATTTTTTGTGGTAATTGCGTTGAGTATTGTCCAACAAATTGTTTATCAATGACTGAAGAATATGAACTTTCTACTTATGATCGTCACGAATTGAATTATAATCAAATAGCTTTGGGTCGTTTACCAATGCCAGTAATTGACGATTACACAATTAGAACAATTTTGAATTCGCCTCAAAGAAAAAATACGTCAACCCCATGATTAAAAAATTTTAGTTTTATTTTTCCTTGGTCAATAACTACAATAGAAATCCCAATAATTAGTTGATGAGAATCGAGGCGTCATTTGGAGTTAAAATCGAGTGATATATCATCTATCAGTAATTTTTTTAACATATATAGCTCCCATTTTTAATTTATTATTCTGATAAAAAACGAGATTGATTCAATTATTGGATACACATCAATCCACACTCATTAGAATTTCTTAGCATTTAGAATTAAATTCATAAAAACATATCATAAAAAAATAGGGTCCATTTCCTGGTCAGGTCAATAAGATCATGAAAGATTTTTTATTTATTTCTTATTTTACATAAAATGGATTTACCCGGATCAATACATGATTTTCTTTTAGTCTTTCTAGGATTGGTTATTATATTAGGAGGTTTAGGGGTGGTATTACTTACTAATACAATTTATTCTGCCTTTTCATTGGGATTGGTTCTTGTTTGTATATCTTTATTATATATTTCATCAAACTCCCATTTTATAGCGGCCGCACAGCTCCTTATTTACGTGGGAGCTATAAATGTTTTAATCATATTTGCTGTGATGTTTATGAATGGTTCAGCATCTTACAACGATTTTACTCTTTGGACTGTTGGGGATGGGGTGACTGCGATGGTTTGTGCAAGTATTTTTGCTTCACTAATTACTATTATTACAGATACGTCATGGTACGGTATTATTTGGACTACAAGATCAAACCAGATTATAGAACAAGATTTTTTAAGTAATAGTCAACAAATTGGGATTCATTTATCAACAGATTTTTTCCTTCCATTTGAACTCATTTCCATAATTCTTTTAGTTGCTTTGATAGGTGCAATTGCTATGGCTCGTCAGTAATAAATCGTTCGAACTAGCATAGTAATAAAAATAAAACGTTGTTGCGTGTTTCAATTCTATCAAAATCGAAAATTTTTTGTCAATATATTCTAACAATAAACTCTATTTATTTGATTTCTTTGTTCCACACTTGTTAGTTGCGTACTGTTTATATTCTAGTTAATAGAACCGGTTGAATTCTTGTTCATCTTGAAATGCATCGATATTGATAAGGGGTTGATCAATGATGATCGAACATGTACTTATTTTGAGTGCCTATTTATTTTCTATAGGTATATATGGATTGATCACGAGTCGAAATATGGTTAGAGCCCTTATGTGTCTTGAACTTATACTGAATGCAGTGAATATAAATTTCGTAACATTTTGCGATTTTTTTGATAGTCGTCAATTAAGAGGAGACATTTTCTCCATTTTTGTTATAGCTATTGCAGCGGCTGAAGCGGCGATTGGACCAGCAATTGTTTCATCAATTTATCGTAACAGAAATTCTACTCGTATCAACCAATCGAATTTGTTGAATAAATAAGATTAATCATAGAAAGATAAATATCCCTCAAATGAAGGTTTTTACTATTTTTCTAGATAAATTAAAAATTCTAATTAGTAGGTATGATGCATAATCTATGATTATGGGCATGCTTGCGAAAACGTAACGTAATAAATCAAAGTATCTTGGCCCCTCTATCCTCTCTCATGAGCCGATCCAGAAGTAGATTAATTATAAAAATTCTGGTAAATCATTGATTCATCTGGTGTCTAAATATATGATTCATTTTACAAGTTTACTAGATCGAAAATTTATGGCGTTTAAAAATTAATAGATCCAATGTCACACTCAGTAAAGATTTATGATACATGTATAGGGTGTACTCAATGTGTCCGAGCCTGCCCCACAGATGTATTAGAAATGATACCTTGGGAGGGATGTAAAGCGAAACAAATCGCTTCTGCTCCCAGAACAGAAGACTGTGTAGGTTGTAAGAGATGCGAATCTGCCTGTCCAACCGATTTCTTGAGTGTTCGAGTTTATTTATGGCATGAAACAACTCGCAGCATGGGTCTAGCTTATTGATATGTTCCATAAAACTCCACGGGAATCCAGTTGATTTTTTTTTACCGACAAAAACCCGTACTCAATAAATTTTAATAGATTTTTTTTATTTTAGTACGGGTTTTTGTGTCTTTTTTGTCCAAGTGTATCTTGTCTTTACCACGAATGATTTTCCTTGGTTAACTATAATTGTTGTTTTTCCAATATTGGCGGGTTCCTTAATTTTCGTTCTTCCCCATAGAGGAAATAAGATTTTTAGGTGGTATACTTTATGTATATGTATTTTAGAACTACTTCTAACCACCTATGCTTTTTGTTATCGTTTTCAACTGGACGATCCATTAATCCAATTTGCGGAGGATTATAAATGGATCGATTTGTTTTATTGTTATTGGAGATTCGGAATAGATGGACTTTCTATCGGACCCATTTTACTGACAGGATTTATCACCACTTTAGCCACTTTAGCGGGTTGGCCAGTTACTCGGGATTCCCGATTATTCTATTTTTTAATGTTAGCAATGTACAGTGGTCAAATAGGATCATTTTCTGCTCGAGACCTCTTACTTTTTTTCATCATGTGGGAGTTCGAATTAATTCCTGTTTATTTACTCCTAGCTATGTGGGGAGGAAAGAAACGTCTGTACTCAGCTACAAAGTTTATTTTGTACACTGCAGGAGGTTCCATTTTTCTCTTAATGGGCGTTCTTGGTATCGGTTTATATGGTTCCAATGAACCGACATTAAATTTTGAAACATTAGCTAATCAACCATATCCAATAGCATTGGAAATAATATTTTATCTTGTATTTCTAATTGCTTTTGCTGTCAAATCACCGATTATACCTCTACATACATGGCTACCAGACACCCATGGAGAAGCACATTACAGTACTTGTATGCTTCTAGCTGGAATCTTATTAAAAATGGGAGCATATGGGTTGATTCGGATCAATATGGAATTATTACCCCATGCTCATTCTATATTTTCTCCTTGGTTGTTGATAGTAGGCACAATACAAATAATCTATGCAGCTTCAACATCTCTTGGGCAACGTAATTTAAAAAAAAGAATAGCCTATTCCTCTGTATCTCATATGGGT